AGCGACCCCTGAGAGAAATAAATGAATTCCAAAGATCTTGGGCAAATCCAAAGAAGGTTTTCCTGTACGTTCATCACAGAAAATTTCTAGATCCCAATATACCCAATGCCAGATAGCTGCCAAGAAGCACAAGCCAGAAAACAAAATATGTGCCCCGGCCACACCTTCGTAACTCCAAATACCCGGATTCGTTATAGTCCCTCCTGTGATACTCCAACCGCCCCAGGAATTCGTTATTCCTAAACGAGTCATGAAAGGTATAACGAACATACCTTGTCTCCACATTGGATCAAGAACTGGGTCAGAGGGATCAAAAACGGCTAATTCGTATAGAGCCATTGAACCGGCCCAACCAGAAACTAGAGCTGTATGCATTATATGGACAGAAAGTAACCGACCGGGATCATTCAATACAACGGTATGAACACGATACCAAGGCAAACCCATGGAAATACCCCTTTATCAAAGAAAAATAGATACTATGTTACTTTATCGCATTGGAAAAGACTCTGCTTATGCTATGGACTTCTCCTTTTCAATGGATTATCTCGGAGCAAGGGTGCATTTATATTGCATTCCGTTGGTAATAACAGAACAATTCTGTTCGTAGGAACAAAGAGAAGCAAATCTATTCTATACCCGATAAGTACCAATACGCAATGGGGGATGGGTCCCATTTTATATGAGTGAATTATGGATACTTGTTCATCATTTGAACATCCCAGCTCATTCATAATAATTTTTTTATGCATTCCGTCTTCTTCGATTAACTTTCCAATCTATGGATAAAACCCGAAAACATAAATATAAAATATTATGAAAAAAAGAAAACCCATTGTTACGTTTCCACATTAAAGTTAAATTTTAGTACTTAAAACTCTTTTTCTTTCATTTAATGCCTATTGGTGTTCCAAAAGTACCTTTTCGGATTCCTGGAGAGGAAGATTCGGTTTGGGTTGACGTATAGTGCGACTTGTCAGACATATTGGGTCATATGGTATTTCCCCGTTTTCTCCCCCGATCGAGATATCCTCTGTTTCACCCAAGAAAGATTGATTGAACCATCAATAATTTGAAGCGTGAAGTGCAATTAGAGCAATTTATGTGGGGGATCAATATGGATTTTTCAATTAGAAGAATTTATGGTTGGCTTGGTTGGACCAATAAAATGAAGTATCCAGGCTCCGTTCAAAAAACCCAATTGGTAAAATATGTATGATTACCTTTTGTATCATAAAAAATTCCTATATTATACCAGCGACCTCAAACCGCCAATCAATAGCTGGAGTCATTATACTATTCCAGTGGTTGGTGGAAGCGGAAGACAATAAAATGAATAAAAATAAGTAGTAGCAAACAAAAGAAGCGGTATTGGGATCATTTGTCCTATATGTGCAAATAGAGGTCGGGTAAATCTTTCCCCGGAGTAGAGCATAAACCTAAACGAATTGAATAGGCCCATTCCGGAACAAGAGAATTTAATCGTAATTTGAATTGAATTTCGATGAAACAATATATCAATGAGGGTAAATTTAGTGAATTCGCTTTTAGGGGTAAGTGAGTAAAAACCCTGCTTTCTTGAAAAATAGAATAAAAAGTCCCTTCATTAGGAGTTATAAAAATCCTCCTATGAAAAAAGGGAAAATAAAGGGGGCTGGAATCGACACATTGATTCTTTTTTTGAACCGTATGCATCTAAAGGTGCGTGTACGGTCCCTAAGGGATACAATTTTGTCCTAATCAACCGACTTTATCGAGAAAGAATACTTTTTTTAGGCCAACAAGTTGATAGCGAAATCGCAAATCAACTTATGGGTCTCATGATATATCTCACTATAGAGGATGATACCAAAGATGTTTATTTGTTTATAAACTCCCCCGGTGGGTGGGTAACACCCGGAATAGCTATGTACGATACTATGCAATTTGTGCAACCAGATGTACATACAATATGCATGGGATTAGCCGCTTCAATGGGGTCTTTCGTCCTCGTCGGAGGAGAAATTACCAAACGTCTAGCATTCCCTCACGCTTGGCGCCAATGAGTTTTTTATTTGAGAGAAAAAAGAAGACTATGCCTTCGCCAGATAAAATATGAATAATTAAGTAATAATAGCATGGCACTTCGAGTTCGATATGAGCAAACCATCATTGCTCTTTTATAACATGAGATTCCGTATCGAGAGAGTAGTATGAGACAAAAGGAATTTATGATTTGATTTTATCTATCGGGGTTCGATTTCAGCGTCACAAACTTTTTTGTTTTCACATCACACATCAAAGGGCTCTTTCCAATATTTCTGTTACGAAAGAGTATTAAAATGAAAAAACATACACCAGATTATCCTTTCCCTATTTGATCGGATCAAAAAGAAACTTTGGGATTGCTGAATTACAGACGAGATAAATAAATAAAGCAACGGAACCATCATAGTATTTTTTAACTCTCCCGAAAGAAAGGGTGGTAAATGGACCATTTACCGATCTGGGTCTGATAGATCCTCTACTTTAGGTAAAAGTAGATTCCATTCTAGAGCCGTATGCAACGCGTAAAAATGCCTGTACGGTTCTTCAATTCTATTTTTTTGTCTCTTTTGATCATGTGAGATAGAGGAAGCATTCATTATATTATATCATCAGGGTAATGATCCACCAACCTGCTAGCTCTTTTTATGAGGCACAAACAGGAGAATTTGTCCTGGAAGCGGAAGAACTGCTGAAACTTCGCGAAACCATCACAAGGGTTTATGTACAAAGAACGGGCAACCCATTATGGGTTGTCTCCGAAGACATGGAAAGGGACGTTTTTATGTCAGCAACAGAAGCCCAAGCTCATGGAATTGTTGATCTTGTAGCGGTCGAAAATACGGGGGACTTCACGTAAATCTGCGATTCCATTCCATTTCGAACCATAAACTATAATTCAATGAGCTGTGTTATTTCATATTTTATTTTATTACCGAGGTAAAAAGTGGTAGTGGTAAAATATGAAATAAAACGAGAGGAATTCATAATCATCCGGTTAGGGTCGATCTAAACCAGCCCATTCTGTATATGATCCAGCATGCCAACTATAAAACAACTTATTAGAAACACAAGACAGCCAATCAGAAATGTCACAAAATCCCCCGCCCTTCGGGGATGTCCTCAGCGTCGAGGAACATGTACTAGGGTGTATGTGCGACTCGTTCAGATCATGAACTGGAGAAAGGATACCTTTTTTGACAGTATCAATGATCGGTACCAATGAATAGGAATGGAAAAACCCCATATCACTATTTAAAAAAGACCTCTATTGTGTATGAAATTTATGGTTTCCTTTGGTAGAAATCCAATCATCTCAACTGGAGATGAGAAGCAACTCCCCATTGGTAGCAAATGGTTATCCATTAAGCGGGGGAATGGTATTTAAGAAGCAGAAAGATTATGCTACCATTCTTGCAAAAACGGACTAACAGGGTCAGCTACCTAACCAACCTTCATAATGAAATGCCGTTACTGTATGGGTGGATCTAGTAGTGAAAAGACCTATTACTGGATAATTCATGGGTAGAGCCAAAGAGTGTGAACTGTACAAGTTACTAAATAGGTAAGAGGCTCCGGTGTATAGAAAGGACCTCACCGTTTAAACAGTAACCATAGAAACGATGGAACCCACAATTTTTAATTTTTATTTACTTTTTTTGATACCGAGTATCAATACAATTTCTTATTTTGAGGTGAAATGAAATGCCTCAAAAAAATCGTGGTTGGGAAGGTCATAGTAGCAAAAGCCATTGGAATTTTTATTTTATACATCGGAAGAATCAGTTTTGTTATTAATAGACCAGGGGGGTAAAAGAATGACTGAAAGAAAAGAAATCAATTAGTTATTCATCAAAGTTTCATTTGATTCAATGACCAGAATTAAACGAGGATATATAGCTCGGAGACGTAGAACAAAAATTCGTTTATTTGCATCAACCTTTCGAGGGGCGCATTCAAGACTTACTCGAACTATGACTCAACAGAAAATGAGAGCTTTAGTTTCGGCTCATCGGGATAGGGGCAGGCAGAAGAGAGATTTTCGTCGTTTGTGGATCACTCGTATAAATGCAGTAATTCGTGAGAATAAGATATCCTATAGTTATAGTCGATTAATACACGATCTGCACAAGGGGCAGTTACTTCTTAATCGTAAAATACTTGCACAAATAGCTATATCAAATAGGAATTGTCTTTACATGATTTCCAACGAGATCATTAAATAAGGGGATTGTAAGGAATCCACCAGAATGATCTAAACGGAGTTCCCCGGAGAATGAACTCCGGGAGGGTAGGGTATTACTCTAATAAAGTAGTAAAAATAAACTAACACGTTTCCATAATAATAATAATAATAAAGGACTTTATCTTTTTATTCCCCTATTCTTTTTTTCTTATGACATGACAATACAATCTAGATTCTCGAATGTTTGAGCAAAACACCAACCAGAATTGGGGTTCGGGTTGGGATTTTTATTCCATTGAGGCTGAGGCATGGGCTTATTTATTTCTGGTTCTAGGACCAGTAGTTCTAGGGGTCGACTCGGTTCTCTCAAATTGTTTCTCATTATTAAGAAAAGGTAACGAAGATAAAATACGGGCTTGTTTTATAGCAATAGTAATTAATCGTTGTTGTTTCAAGGTTAATCTATTCACTCGTCTAGATAATATTTTTCCTTGTTCACTAATAAATCGACTAATTAAACTCATGTTTCTATAATCAATTCGATCCCCCGATCCAATTGGGGGCAAACGCCTACGAAAAGATCGCTTGGATTTAAGAAAAGGTCGCTTGGATTTTTCCATGGTTTATTCCTTATCCCGAAAATCCTATTTCTGAATTCGAATTCCTTTTTGATCCGACTGAAATAGGATTTTATTTTTTTCTATATATTATATGTAATTTATCCTTGTTACTTCGAAGGGTATCACACACCCTCTCCCTCTGGTTTGGTCTATTTCTTTATCTCCCCATGAATTGTATGTTTGCAACAATAGGGACAGAATTTTCTCAATTCCAATCGACTAGGCGTATTGTGTCGATTCTTTTGAGTAATATATCTGGAAACGCCCGATGATTCCTTATTAACACGGTTTCGGATACAACTGGTACATTCCAAAATAATTCTTACTCTAACATCTTTACCCTTGGCCATGAACCTCCCTTGAATTTTGGATTTACCCAACTCTTTTATTTTCGACCCGAAATCCAATTTCAAAAGATTTTGTTGCAATCAATAGAGTAATATAAAGAATAAGTAATACAACAATTTCTAACTATCAATTATTTTGAATCCTAGTCCATACAGAAATATCTTGTATGATTTATTTGGTTTCCCTAGATCCCATTTATTTCTATTTTCTTAGGCCCTTCGAGTCTAACCCAAGTTTAACTGAGATTGAATCCACTTTTGTTTTTTATTTTTCTGTCTTTCTATATTGGATTGGAAAAATTTGAAAAAAAAAGAATAAAACAAAGAGAGGAAGAAGGATTAGTCACAGATAATTTATTATCTCACTAATCTTCTTCATCCCTTCCCATGTCAATAACTAGAATTAAAAAAACGGGAATGTCAACGCATCTGGGAATAAATGATTGATCTCTATCAATAGCCCTGCTAAAGACCCGAACCATAGAGTACTTAGCACAGGTGCCACAGAGAGATATGTTTTTATATCTCGCATTGAAAACTCTCCTTCTTTTTTGTAATACATATATGATCAGATGCATATGTAGTTAAGGATCACTTGTATTAGTACGTGAAATCCCTAACAAAAATGGATATATACAACGACCCGGTAGATAAGATTTCCCTTTCTTTAAAACAGAAAAAGACGCTCCCCTCTTCCTGAGTATTACCGACAAATATTCATTTCTCTATCCGACGGATTTCATATGTAAATAATTCTTTTATTATATGTTATATGAGACCAAAAAGAACAAATTGCAAGCGAAATTTTTTATTATATGGGGAAAATAATGATGTGGAAAACAAGACAGGGATTCTCTACAATGACACTGTATACCAATTGAAAGGGATGTAGCGCAGCTTGGTAGCGCGTTTGTTTTGGGTACAAAATGTCACGGGTTCAAATCCTGTCATCCCTACCTATTACTTTTCCCGTGGACAGTGATTGAGATCGATCCTAATTGTACATACATTATGATACTATATACATGCCAAGTATATTGGGCCTACAAATACAAAAGGAATACTTTTTTATGGTCTTATCTATTGTGATAAGAAGGCGCTCTTAGTTCAGTTCGGTAGAACGTGGGTCTCCAAAACCCGATGTCGTAGGTTCAAATCCTACAGAGCGTGATTCTGTTCTCGAATTACAATGAAAAAACTCCACCAAATTAAACAGCAACCTTAATTTGACCTCCTGTGAATTAAAAAAGGAGGAGGTCAATCAAAAACGAGATGTTACTTAATCAAAGGTCCAACTGATCACCGCGTCTGTATTGTAAATATGCAGTTACGAATAATCCAGCCAAAGTAATAGGAATTAGACCTAACACGATTCCAAATAGTAAAACTTCAATCATTTCGGTTTGTTTGAAAGGGGAAAAAGAGAGGTAATATCTATTCTTAAATATTAATCCGAATCGATAATGAATCTCAATGATCAAGAATTGACACTTGACGCGAGAAGTAATTATAAAATACCTAGAAAATCTCACGGAAAAATTTATTTTTATGAATTGTTCAGTCAATTCATTTCAAATAAGTCGTATCTTGCTCAGACCAATAAAAAGAGCAGAGGTTATAGTTGAAGCCGCCAGTAGAAAACCGAAATAACTAGTTAGAGTAGGCATAAAGGAGCTAAATAAGATACGTTCTTTTTATACATATGATGATAAAACATTTACCTAAGTTTACATTTTTAAAAAATAAAAGGATACAAAAAATATCAACTGATAAAATCTGCTCCAATTAAAAGTTTTTTATTCATCAATCATTATAGATGGGACTAACAAAGATAGGGTGACAGAAGTAGAAAAAAGATTGATATAGTGATCCATCATCTGTAACATCTACCAATTCCGTTATTTTGAATCAACGGATTCGTTGAGCAATTATTGAGTAAAGTAAAAATAAAAAACTTTGTAGCGGAATTTCATTCATTTCATAAAGGAAACTTTCTTTGAATCACTATGGAATCAAATTGAAAATCTTTTCCATTTTGATCATTTATTTTTCAATTGTATATAATCCAGTTTCCTTACCTTTAACCTCATAAAATAAAGTAGTAGGTTCTTTAATTGTACATAATATCTCAAATGCTAAGAAAAAAGTATCGCACGATAGCTCGACGAAATAAAAGCTTTATTTCGGGACAACTAAATTCTAAGACTAGTCATTCTATTATCTTTTCCTTTTAGGTTCTACATATGGCCTTTCCATATTAGGGAATCCCTCTCTTGTATCTAGGTCAAGAAGGAAAAGAACCTTTGGCTGTATGTAATACGAC